CAATTGGGCCGGGTTGGATTTGAACCAACGTAGGCGTAGCCAGCGGATTTACAGTCCGCCCCCTTTAACCACTCGGGCACCGACCCCTAATGAAGTATAAGAAAATAATCTGATATTTGATTACAAGACTATCACATTAAAAATAAAAACGCAACATTAAATGCTAAATAATATCTTTGTACGTAATTAGTGGATACAACTGGACTCGAACCAGCGGCCTTCACGATGTCAACGTGGTACTCTAACCATCTGAGCTATGTATCCTTCTATCTTAAATGTTTATTTAAAACTTTGCTGTAAACGAGTTGCTTTGCCGACTCTTGAACGTAAGTAATAAAGTTTAGAACGTCTAACTATAGATCTTCTCAAAATTTCAATACTTTTTAATTTAGGAGAATGAACGAGGTAAAGACGCTCTACTCCAACCCCTTGCATCACTCGTCTCATAGTGATTGTTGTGTTTATGCCACCATTTCTTTTAGCTATAACAACTCCTTCGGCGAACTGGATTCGTTCTTTATTTCCTTCAGTAATGGAAACTCCTAACTTTACAGTGTCTCCCACTCTAATATCAGGGACGTTAGGATTTAAGTAAGTAGATTCTAACTCTTTTATTAAAATAGGACTCTTTGAAACTTTTAATTCCATAAGTGATAATTTTTTTTATTTATTATAACAGCCCATGATTTAGTTTTACTTCAAATATAAAAATTCTAGATCATGTTACATTACCATAGTACTTCATTTTTCCAAAAAAAGTAATACCCAGGCTTATAGTATATAGCAACTAATTTTATACTTGCATTAACCTTTCCTAGCTAAAATACTAGTATGATTAGCTATCAAAGGTAACCTTATCTTCATATACTTAGAGTTTTACTTTAAAATTATGTTTGAACGCTTTACTGAAAAAGCCATCAAAGTCATAATGCTAGCACAAGAAGAAGCTAGACGACTTGGGCACAACTTTGTAGGAACTGAACAAATACTACTGGGATTAATAGGGGAGGGCACTGGGATTGCAGCAAAAGTACTAAAATCCATGGGTGTGAACCTAAAAGATGCAAGAGTTGAAGTAGAAAAAATAATAGGAAGAGGTTCTGGATTTGTAGCAGTTGAAATACCGTTTACTCCAAGAGCAAAAAGGGTTTTAGAATTATCTTTAGAAGAGGCTAGACAATTAGGGCATAATTACATTGGAACCGAACATCTATTACTTGGATTAATTAGAGAAGGTGAGGGTGTAGCTGCTAGAGTTCTTGAAAACTTAGCTTTAGACTTGTCTAAAGTAAGAACGCAAGTGATTCGACTTCTGGGAGATACGTCAGAAGTATCCGCAGGTGGTGGCCAGAACAAAGGAAAAACACCTACTCTGGAAGAATTTGGTAGCAACCTAACCCAGAAGGCTGCAGAAGGCAAGCTAGATCCAGTTATAGGTCGTCAGAAAGAAATAGAAAGAGTAATCCAGATTTTAGGTCGTCGAACAAAGAATAATCCTATCCTCATAGGTGAACCTGGTGTTGGTAAAACTGCAATTGCTGAGGGATTAGCACAAAGAATCATTAATAAAGATATTCCTGATATTTTAGAAGATAAAAGGGTAGTAACCTTAGATATAGGATTACTTGTAGCTGGAACTAAATATCGAGGTGAGTTTGAAGAAAGACTAAAAAAGATCATTGATGAGATAAGAGTAGCTAATAATGTTATTTTAGTTATTGATGAAGTTCATACTTTGATTGGAGCTGGAGCAGCAGAAGGAGCTATAGATGCGGCTAATATTCTAAAACCTGCACTTGCTAGAGGCGAGATGCAATGTATAGGAGCAACAACTCTAGAGGAATATAGAAAGCACATTGAAAAAGATTCTGCTTTAGAACGACGATTCCAACCTGTTATGGTAGGAGAGCCAACGATAGAAGAAACAATCGAAATTCTATATGGTTTAAGAGATAGATATGAAAAGCATCACAAGTTAGTTATTTCAGATGAAGCTTTAACAGCAGCTGCTAAGTTTGCAGATCAATATATTGCAGATAGATTTTTACCAGATAAAGCAATTGATTTAATCGATGAAGCTGGATCTCGTGTGCGCTTATTACACTCTCAACTACCACCAGCAGCTAGAGAGTTAGACAAAGAGCTGAGAGAAATATTAAAACAAAAAGATGAAGCAGTACGAGCGCAAGATTTTGAAACTGCTGGTCAACTTAGAGACCGAGAAATGGAGATAAAAGCTCAAATAGCTGCTATAGCGCAAAGTAAAAAAAGTGAAACTGATACGGCTAAAGATGTATCAGTTGTAACTGAAGAAGATATTGCACAGATTGTAGCAGCTTGGACTGGGATTCCAGTAAACAAGATGACGAGAAGTGAATCTGAAAAACTATTACAGATGGAAGATACTTTACATGGAAGAATAATAGGACAAGATGAAGCGGTAGTGGCTGTATCTAGAGCAATAAGAAGAGCAAGAGTTGGTTTAAAGAACCCGAACAGACCAATCGCTAGTTTTATTTTCTCTGGACCTACAGGTGTAGGGAAAACAGAACTTACAAAAGCACTAGCATCTTACTTCTTTGGATCTGAAGAAGCTATGGTTAGATTAGATATGTCCGAATACATGGAGCGCCACACTGTTTCAAAACTAATAGGTTCACCACCAGGCTATGTAGGATACAATGAAGGTGGACAATTGACTGAATCGGTAAGACGACGACCATATACTGTTGTACTTTTCGATGAAATTGAGAAAGGGCACCCAGACGTTTTTAACTTACTTCTACAGATTCTGGAAGATGGAAGATTAACCGATTCAAAAGGCCGAACTGTTGACTTTAAAAACACTCTACTAATTCTAACTTCTAACGTTGGATCAAAAGTTATAGAAAAAGGTGGTGGCGGGCTAGGCTTTGATATGTCTGAAGATCAATCTAATTCTCAATACAATAGAATTAAATCTTTAGTAAACGAAGAGTTAAAACAATATTTCCGACCAGAATTTTTAAACCGATTAGATGAGATAATTGTTTTCCGACAACTGACAAAGGATGAAGTCGGAGAAATTGCAGAAATTATGTTGAAAGAAGTGTTTACAAGAATATCTGAAAAAGGTATTCAATTAGAAGTAACACCACGATTTAAATCTTTCTTAATTGATGAAGGCTACAACCCAATTTATGGGGCTAGACCTCTACGAAGAGCGGTAATGAGATTACTAGAAGATACTTTATCTGAAGAATTCTTATCGGAGAAGATTAAAGAGGGAGATACAGCTGTTGTAGATATAGACTCTGATAATAAGGTGCAAGTTTTATTAGGGGATAAATTAGAGTTAGCTAACGTGTAATTACATTCTGAATGACTTATTGAAAAAACAACAGCCATATTTTAAAAAAATATGGCTGCTGTTTTCGATATTAATACTTGTCAAAATATATAAACCGTGCTAAATTGTAACTTATAACTCAAGAGTTTCATGAGTAATTATAGCCGAGATAGCTCAGTTGGTAGAGCAGTGGATTGAAAATTCACGTGTCACCAGTTCAACCCTGGTTCTTGGCATCAGATTTGTTCAGGATTCTGAGAGCTAGTAATTCAATATAAAGATTTATTCGACCAAATTCCAGTTCTGAATATGAGAATGACTCAAAAAGCAAAATAAAGAATTCATTATATGTTGTTTTACAGTGAAAATAAAATAGTTAGATCTTAATTTTGTAACAAATTAATTTTAAGTGTATAAAAATTGAATTAGACAATGTACAAAAAAATAATTTTTGTTATAATTCAAGTATCACAAAGATTGCGGAGAGATGGCCGAGTGGTTTAAGGCGCAGCACTGGAAATGCTGTTTGAGGGTAACCTTAACGAGGGTTCGAATCCCTCTCTCTCCTTCCTAGTTATAAGTTGACTAAATGATGCGATAATTGTATAGTAATATTATCGATAGAAATTAAGCAAAGCGCCTTTAGTTCAGTTGGTAGAACGCAGGTCTCCAAAACCTGATGTCGGGGGTTCGAGTCCCTCAGGGCGTGTTTTTATAATTTATTACCTATTCCATAAAAAAGTAGAATACGTATATAATATAGTTGTAGAAAGATATAGTTTTACTATTGAAGTCAAACATCCTAAAGTAAATAAAAAAAGATAAAAAACGTATGGCTAAAAAAGTTATAGGCATGATAAAACTTGCTATAGAAGCAGGTAAAGCGACTCCAGCTCCTCCAATTGGTCCAGCTCTAGGACAAAAAGGTGTAAACATAGTAATGTTCTGTAAAGAATATAATGCTAGAACCGCAGATAAGGCTGGTTATATAATTCCAGTTGAAATAACAGTATATGAAGATAAAAGCTATACCTTTATACTAAAGACTCCACCAGCATCAGTGTTACTTGTCAAAGCTGCTGGAATCTCCAAAGGATCAGGAACACCAAAAGAGAAAAAAGTTGGGAATATAACTACGCAACAGCTTAAAGAGATTGCAGAAACAAAGTTACCTGATTTAAATACAAAAAAAGTGGAAGCTGCGATGAAGATTATTGAGGGAACCGCTAGAAATATGGGAATTACCATAAAAGACTAATTTCGAAATAGTAAAAAAATTTATAAATACTAAAAGATATGGCTAAATTATCTAAAAGAATAACCACTGTTCGTAACAAAATAGAGCCCAAGGAATACTTAGCAAAAGAAGCACTGGCTCTTTTAAGAGAAACTTCTACAGCCAAATTTGTTGAAACGGCAGAAGCTCACATAAGCCTAAAGTTAGACACTAAATACGCAGACCAGCAATTACGTACCACAGTGGTTCTTCCAAAAGGTACAGGTAAAGACATAAAGGTGGCTGTAATAGCAGAAGGAGAAAAAATAACAGAAGCTCTTTCAGCAGGTGCTCACTTAGCTGGATCAAGTGATTTAATTCAAGATATTATGAAAGGAATAATAGATTTTGATAGACTTATAGCTACACCTGATATGATGCCAACAATAGCAAAATTAGGGAAAGTTTTAGGACCAAGAGGGTTAATGCCGTCGCCAAAATCAGGAACAGTAACTTTAGATGTAAAAGATGCTATCCAAGAGTTTAAAAAAGGAAAATTGGAATATAGAGCAGATAAAAGTGGTACAGTTCACGTGGCTTTTGGAAAGACTGATTTTTCTGAAGAAGACTTATTAACAAACTTAGAGGCTATACAAGAATCTATAGACAAAAATAGACCTTCTGGAGTTAAAGGAAAGTATTGGAGAAGTTTTTATATTTGCAGTACTATGGGACCATCTATCAAATTAGATTTAAATAATTTTAGAGAAAAGCACTTTAGTTAGTCTAAAATACTTTCTACTCACTCGATTTTCCAGTTAATCCAAAATGAATAATAATGACAAAAGTAAACGATATAATTGAACAATTAAAATCCTTAACTCTATTAGAAGCAGCGGAGCTAGTTAAAGAAATAGAAGAAACATTTAACGTAAGTGCTTCAGCTCCTATGGGTGGTGGTGTTGTTATGGCTGCTGCCGCTGGTGGAGCTCCTGCTCAAGAAGCGGAAGAAAAATCTGATTTTGATCTAATACTTGATGAAGTTCCTGCAGATAAAAAGATTGCTGTTTTAAAGATAGTTCGTTCCCTAACTGGATTAGGATTAAAAGAAGCTAAAGATTTAGTAGAGTCTACTCCAAAAGCAGTAAAAGAAGGAGCATCGAAAGATGACGTTGAAGCAGCTAAGAAACAACTAGAAGAAGCTGGAGCTAAAGTTACTATTAAGTAGACAAATCCGCTAACTTTATAATTTTGGTCTTAAAAAAGTGCATTCTCTTATATAGAGAATGCACTTTTTAAAACCAAAATTATAAAGTGGAATTAGAATAAACCTAGCGTAAGAGCTTGGTTAATTGGCATACATGCTCCAATCCCTAACCAAATCGCTACAACTATGCTGAATAAGAATAAAACCATAGCAATAGGTCTACGGAACGGGTTTTGGAACTTGTTAATACTCTCAATGAAAGGAACAGTAATTAGACCTGCTGGAACTGCTGCCATAGAAAGAACCCCAAGAAGCTTATTAGGGATAACTCGTAATAAGTTAAACGTTGGGAAGAAATACCACTCTGGTAAAATTTCGAGAGGCGTTGCAAAAGGATCTGCCTTTTCTCCTAATGGAGATGGAGATAAAACAGATAAACCAATAACACATGCTAAAGTACCTAAAATACAAACAGGAAATATGTATAATAAGTCATTAGGCCACGCAGGTTCACCATAGTAGTTATGACCCATGCCTTTAGCTAATTTTGCACGTAGTTTTGGATCGGTTAGATCTGGTTTTTTTAATACAGACATAAGAAAATTTCCTATAATGTTATTTTTATTTTTATAAAGGGCCTGAAATTCCTTGCTTACGAATCATTAAGAAATGTGTTAGCATTAAAACTGCTGCTGCAACTGGAAGTACAAACGTATGAGCACTGTAGAATCTTGTAAGAGTAGCTTGGCCAACACTTACACTTCCTCTAAGTAGCTCTACTAATAAACCTCCTACAACCGGGATAGCTTCTGGAACACCCGTTACAATTTTACATGCCCAATAACCTACTTGATCCCATGGTAGAGAGTATCCTGTTACACCAAAAGATACCGTAACTACTGATAGAGTAACTCCTGTCACCCATGTTAATTCTCTAGGTTTTTTAAATCCTCCAGTTAAGTACACGCGGAAGATATGTAGGATCATCATAAGAACCATCATACTCGCTGACCATCTATGCATAGATCTGAATAACCAACCATAGTTAACCTCATACATTAGGTATTCTATAGAAGCAAAAGCTTCAGATACAGTAGGTCTATAGTAGAACGTCATTGCAAAACCTGTAGCTGCTTGGATGATGAAACAAGTAAAAGTGATACCTCCTAAGCAGTAAAAGATATTTACGTGCGGTGGTACATACTTACTTGTAATATCATCAGCAATAGATTGTATCTCAAGACGCTCTTCGAACCAGTCGTATACTTTTCCCATATTAAAGAAATTATAATTAGAAATGTCAAAATCAAATAACAAAAACAAAATTCAATTATGTGGATAGTTCTGTCTATTATACTTATTATATATAGAAATGGAATATAAAACAATAGATGGTCAGCTAAAACCTGTAGAAAAACCAACAAAGTATAAAAAATGCATAAAATTTTAGTTATAGATGACGAAGAAAAACACTTACAGGCTACAAAAGAGTACCTTGAGTATCAAGGGTTTCAAGTTCTTATAGAAAAATCTGCAGAAAAAGTCTTACATTCAATTAATAGAATAAAGCCAGATATACTTATAGTGGATATATTGATGAATAATATAGACGGCTATCAATTTGTAGAAGAGTTAAAACTAAAAAAAGATTGCAAAGAAATACCATTTATATTTGTGACAGCGAAAGGGATGACTCAAGATAGAATAAGGGGTTATAAACTTGGTTGTAGTGGCTATATTCCAAAACCTTTTGACCCGGATGAGTTAGTGGCTATAATACAAAATATTTTAACTCGGAAGGAGATGTACATTCGAGAAATAAAAAGGACAAGGAAAGAATTCAGAAGCATTAATGTCTGCATAGAAAATCAGTATAACTTACTACAACTGGAATCCTTAAAGTTAACTTTGACGGAAAGAGAAGTAAGTATTTTGAAATCTGTTATGCAGGGATTTAAGAATAAAGAGATAGCTAGCAACTTAAACACTAGTATACGTAACGTTGAAAAATATATGAGCCGATTATTGTGTAAAACGAACTGTAGAAACAGGACTGAGTTGATAAAACTGTTTTATTCTAATCAAATTTTTTTAAGGGCGAACGACGGGGATCGAACCCGCGAATGACGGGACCACAACCCATTGCCTTAACCACTTGGCCACGTCCGCCTATATTTCTCTTTCTAGTAAGCAAATTGCAGTTCTATGTAAATAATAGCACAAGTGTATAAAAATATACAAGAGACTATTTATTCTCTATCTCTTTTATATCCTAAGGTTTTGATATACTGATTGAATTATATATAAAGTACTAATCTCACTCAGTATATCAAAGCATAGAAGATGTTTTTTTAAACCGGTTAAAAGAGAAATTTAACTAACTAGGATTAGCTTTCACAAAGCCTAGGCCATTCTCTTCCGAGTATCTTTCCATGAACCTCATGAATCTATCCCAATTTTTCTTCTCAGACATGACATAAATAGCTTCGATTCCTTGTGGTTTCCCGTTAACAAATCTAGCGTTTACATCTCGAGTAACAATCTCCCCTTCTTCATCAATTAAATACATACCAGTAATTGTCCCTTTGTTTCCTGTTTCTGAATCTAAAACTTTGGGATTAGCAAATCTAAAAGTAGCTGTACCAGTACTGCCGTCTCTAGATCTTGTTAGCCTTACATCCGGAATAACTTCTTCATTGATCCCTTGGATAAATTGGATTACAGCCATAGTTAATGTCTTCCTAATCTTTATAATGTGTTTATGTTGAGTAATTAAATTATACCATTCTGTTATGCACTTTTTATCTGAATTTAACTGGGGCGGAAGGATTCGAACCTACGAATAACGGAGTCAAAGTCCGTTGTCTTACCACTTGACGACGCCCCATATATATATTATATCTCATAATTCTATATTATCAGTATAAAGGTTCGTGTCAACCTTTATTAAATATAATTTAAATTTATAAAAGTTATGTGCAAGAAGGGATTCGAACCCCTGACACCGTGGTTCGTAGCCACGTGCTCTAGTCCACTGAGCTACAAGCACTTAATCTGGTAATTTACCAAAGCATAACAAAATATTAGTTTTTTGTCAATGTGTTGGATCATCCAGCTCCTTTATATATAAGGTAATTAATCCACCGTTTTTATAATTCCCAGTAGACATTTTATGAATAAAGCCCGCTCACTCCCATAGAATATGACTTAGCTATAATTTTATTTTTATTTTGTATAATAGTGTAGTCCACTTTTTAGAATATGAGTTTATTTTTAAATAATTAAAATTTGTACCAAAACCACTTTTATACCAAAATCAACACGCATATCATGAGCAAAATTATTTTATATCAAGAGGACGCTCGAAGAGCTTTAGAAAAAGGAATGGATATCCTAGCTGAAGCTGTATCTGTTACGTTAGGCCCTAAAGGAAGAAACGTTGTTCTAGAACGAGTGCGATTTGTTCTTCACTGTATATAATAAGCTACATAAGGCTTACATTATGTCAGTCAGGGTATACTGCTTGCATTAGTTTTCAGCTTATTAAGTTTTAGATTAATCAAGCAAGGTAGTATATAACTAAATGTTGATGCTGGTGGAAGTCCAGCCCCTTAAAGAAGAGGTGAAGCCAATCATATCCACGCGGAGAGTGATTTTCAAAGCGAAGCTGGAGATTATAAAGAAACGACTCTAGTATTAAATTTATACATTGTTTTTTCTTTTGGCAGGTTGCTAAGGCTAAGTTAACTCTGAACCTTCTAAAAAAGTATCTACAAAATAAATAAAACTGGTTTGAATTGCTCGCATAAATTTTCGTTCTTTTTATGCTTTCCTGAGTAGATCATAGATAAATTGAAGGAGTCTAAAGTAACACAATAATCAACATTTGGAACAAAGAAAAATATATGCTTTTTATCGTTTTATCATTCTGAAAAAGAGTTATCAAGCGTCTTTTTTACTTTAGGAGTATATAGGTAGGAACAGGCGTAATTGCCTAACGGTTTACAATGTGTATTCTATTAAAAGGAGATATTATGACAATTATAGCGAGAAATCTGGAAGGATATTCTGCTGATGTCTGGGCTAACCTTCCTTGGAGATTGTTTGAGAGACGATTAGTTCGACTCCAGCGTAGAATTCACAAGGCCACTAAAATAAAAAATAAAAAATTAGTTACAAAGTTACAACGCCTATTGATTGGGTCAAACTCTGCACGTTATTTGTCGGTAAGGTATGCAATTGACAGTACTACAGTTTTTAGGCAAGTCGGTGAGGCATCCCTAAAACCTTTGACCAGTAAACAAAAAATAAAATTAGTACATGAACTCAAATACCCCAGCATCATAAATTATAAAGATTCTGATTGGGGAGCTTTTGGGCCCTACGATGTTTTCAATTTAAAGATAACCTCTTTACAGTGTTTAAATAGATTCATGGTTGAACCCGTTTCCGAAATACCTAGCTCATCGTACTTTTATAGAGGTCAGCTTATTGTGTCTCCTATGTATTTAAAAACTGGGTTCCGCATACCTCCATTAGATATAGATAGTTTCTCGGGTTTAGATTTCGGGAGTTTTTGTCCTAAATTAAACAGTCAGTTAATCACAAATAGGGCCTCTCTCTCACTTGAAAGAGTTGATTTTTATAATTGGTACTCGCAGGCTTTATTTAATGTTAGCTTAGCTCTCCAAGTTACATTAAAAACCCACGAGCGTATTTTCAAAAAATACATCCGTAAAATTACCAAAAGATCTCAGTTAAGTACGAAAGATCGTTTACGTAAAATAAAGTTTAGTTCTTTAAGAGAGTTACTCAGTCCTACGGGTTATATTACGCTTTGAGACAGAGTTGTTAATTCAGATGTTGGTTTACTAAACAGCTTTGCAATTTATTGTTTCTAATTCTTATTTATTTTAAGGTTTCGTAGACCAGGAGCCGTGTGAAGAGAAATTTTCATGCACGGTTTTGAAAGGGAGGTGTTCCACAAATGTGGACATCGACCCTAACAAATATGGAGCTCCCCAGATCGTTAATGATGGGGTTACAATTGCTAAAGAAATTGAGTTAGAAGATCACATAGAGAACACTGGTGTTGCGCTAATTCGTCAAGCTGCTTCCAAAACTAATGATGTTGCCGGAGACGGTACGACAACTGCCACAGTTTTAGCGCATGCCATGGTAAAGCAAGGTATGAAGAACGTTGCAGCAGGCGGAAATCCCATAGCTATAAAACGTGGAATTGAAAAAGCAACTCAGTTTGTAGTAAGTCAAATCTCAGAATATTCAGTACCAGTTGAAGATACTAAATCCATCACTCAAGTAGCTACTATTTCTGCTGGAAACGACGAGGAGGTTGGGCAAATGATCGCAAATGCCATTGATAAAGTAGGTCGTGAGGGTGTAATCTCTTTAGAGGAAGGGAAGTCGACTACTACTGAGTTAGAAATGACTGAAGGTATGTTTTTTGAGAAAGGGTTTATCTCTCCTTATTTCGTGACTGATACTGAACGAATGGAAGTGGTTCAAGAAAATCCTTATCTTTTAATTACAGATAAAAAAATTACTTTAGTTCAACAAGAGTTAGTTCCAGTTTTAGAGCTAGTATCTAAAACGGGACGACCTTTAACTATCATAGCAGACAATGTGGAAAAAGAAGCTTTAGCTACTTTAGTTGTTAACAAATTGCGTGGAATTGTTAATGTTGTAGCTATCCGAGCACCTGGATTTGGAGACCGTCGTAAAGCAATGTTAGAAGATATTGCGATATTAACGGGTGGGCAAGTAATTTCTGAAGACGCTGGGTTTAGTTTAGAATCTATACAATTAGAGCTATTAGGTCAAGCGCGTAGAATTACAGCAACAAAAGAAGGCACTACTATAATTGCAGAAGGGAATGAAAGGGAAGTTAAAGCTAGATGTGAACAAATTCGTCGTCAGATAGACGCAAGTGATTCTTCCTATGAAAAAGAGAAATTACAAGAGCGATTAGCCAAGTTAGCTGGTGGAGTTGCAGTTATTAAAGTTGGGGCAGCTACAGAAACTGAGATGAAAGATAGAAAATTAAGATTGGAAGACGCTATTAATGCCACGAAAGCTGCTGTGGAAGAAGGTATTGTTCCCGGGGGAGGTTGTACCTTAGCGCACATCTCTAATGATTTGTTTGATTGGGCTAAGGAGAATTTGGAAGAGGATGAATTGATTGGGGCTTTAATTGTAGAAAAGTCGTTAACTGCGCCTCTTAGAAGAATAATAGAAAACACAGGTGCTAACTCTAGTATTTTAATTGAGAATATTAAAAATGATGACTTCAATATGGGTTATGATGCTTCTAATGGTGAATTAGTGGATATGTATGAACGTGGTATTATAGATCCTGCTAAAGTAACTCGATCTGGACTTCAGAACGCAGCCTCAATTGCGAGTATGATTCTTACCACTGAATGCATAGTAGTTGATAAAACAGAAACACAAAGCTAAACTCATTTTTTAGAATTTACTCATCTTTTTGTACTGATTAATCTTTGCACTGTTAAATTTAACCTTTATCAGGCAGAGATTAGTCGTATTTTTACTCCAAATCTTACTTGTTTTGATTATACTTTTAGGTTGGTTTTTCGTAAAATAGTTAGGGTGAAAAATAGAGCACGGTTTGTAACCTATTATTTTCCCTTCGTGATTTAAGATGAGCTGAAGAACATTTTCTTTATTGGAATTTTTCTTAACTAAATGGTAGTTTAGGTCTAATAGATTTTTTTTCCTAATATTACGTTTATTACTTGGCTCTGATTTAAAAGTACTGGATTTTTGGGGTAATGTTTGTATTTGATGCTTTCCCGTATCTATTGCATATTTATTTCTTTCAATTGTAGTACTTATAGTGAAGTAAAAAACGGTAAGTAAAGAGCTTATTTTCAATAAATGTGTAGGCATAGTAAGCTTTTTTGAAAGATTAATTCACTCACTAAAATCAAAGTTAATTCGATATAGCTGATATAGGTTATTTATGTATTCAGTATTTTTGTACGCAACTGTTCTTTTATTATCCTCTCTGACGCTCACATTTTTAAAACTATTAACCAATTTACGTTTTAGTTGGTTTTGATCTATCTGATTTTTATAGCTTAAGGCATACAGTGCTTTTAAAATGGTTTTCATATCAGTATTACTTCTTATCAGCGTTATAAGATCTTGACTATATTTTCTTCTTGTTTTTTGTTTAGAGTGGAAAATTTTTAATTTTAAAGCTCTCGAAGATGGGTTAACAATCGACGCTTTATTTTTTTTTATGATACTACTTGTAGAACTTAATTGCTCTAAGAATGAGGTTATTTGAGAATCGTTGGGTTTCATCACTGGTATTGTGGAACGCGTTTAAGTAGAGGATTAATATGTTATTTTTATTCATACAAAACTATGTTTTACATATATAGTGCTTAATCTTTTGAAAATGTAGATAAATTTTACGTCTTGCTCTTAAATACTTTTCTCTTTTATACTAATTGACCGCTAGTTACTTCCAGCAAAAATGAAATCCGGAAATTTAGATTGGACTTCTGAAAATGAGTAGTTTTTTCCTTGCTCTTGCCAATAATTGATAATCTCTGTCGCTTTATTTAAAATATCTATTCTGTCTTTTTCTGTTATCCAAGGTTTAGATTCTAATTCAGCTTTCAATTGTTCCCATGCATCATTTCTAGGCCAAAAGAAATAGCATGTTAATGGGCTTGTTCCATTTCCTACAAGTTGATCGACTGAAATAGCTACGTTGTTATCAAGCCATAATACCTTTAAAGTGAATTTGGACACGGTTCTCTCCTTGTTTATAAGTTATTGTTTTAAAGCTTCTTCTTTAAGTCGTTACAATTTTCGCCCTTTTCAGGAGATTCTTTACGGTTTCAGTTGGTTGCGCTCCTTGGGAAAGTCTAATTTTGATGCGTTCCATATTCAAATTACTTTCATTTGTCTGAGGGTTGTAAAATCCTAATTCTTCTATAGCTCGTCCATCTCTCTTGCTAGTACTAGGCATAACCACAATTCGGTAACAAGCTTGTTGCTTTCTACCATATTTTTTTAATCTAAGTTTAATCATTATTTTATTTTTTATTTTAGTTTTACTATTATTATAATAATACTTTCAAGGCTAATCGAATACTATTTATTTACTTCTTGCATATTTTATGGCTTTAAAATGGGGATATCCCAACATTACTCACAATTTGTAGCATACATTGTAAAAAAATAAATCCTAATAAAGGAGATATATCCATTCCTAGAATCGGAGGAATTATTCCTCGGAAAACACTAAGGTATGGGTCAGTTAATCTACTTAACGAGTAGAAAGGTTGTCCATACCAATTGACATTTGGGAACCAAGATAATGAAACTCTAACTAAGAGTAGAATTAAATATATTTCCAAAAAACTTATGATCGAAGATAATATAAGAGTGAGTGCATCTATCATGAATTTGTATACTTTTTTGAATATCTCATTTAACCTAAAATTGTTGAAGGTTTAAACTCAGTATTTTTTTGTTTTTATTGTTACTATTGTAATACATAAAAATGTCTACATTTTTAGATATAAAATTAATTAATATTGAATAGGTTTACTTTTTCTTAATTTAGCTGATTTACATAAATATTAAAAGCTAAGTTTAGGTGAGCTTTAAACACGTTTTCACTCATGGAGAGTATTATGCAAAAAGAAACAAATCGCTTTTTATGGACTTGGGGCTTTACAACCTCAGCAGAAAATTGGAATGGCCGTCTAGCAATGTTAGGATTTTTTTTTACACTATTAATTGAGCTTATAACGGGAAAAGGTATTCTTCATTTTCTTGGGTTTATCTAATTTATTTGATTTAAAATCCATAAAAAAAGTATCTCATTCTAAAATGAGATACTTTTTTACTTTATATCTTCTTAGTCGATAGGACGTAAAGATAATGTTGGCTCGTTTTCACGGTTGATTCCTTTTTCAAATCCAGCAGCAGCAGCTCTCGCTCTACCAGCGTGCCAAAGGTGACCAATATAGAAAGCAAAACCTAGGAAGAAGTGTGCACAAGTTAACCAACTACGAGGTGATACATAGTTCACGGAGTTAATTTCTGTCGCAACCCCACCCACAGAGTTTAGAGACCCTAAAGGAGCATGAGTCATGTACTCAGCAGCTCTTCTTTCTTGCCAAGGTTGGATATCATTCTTGATCTTGTTTAGATCTAATCCATTAGGTCCTCTTAGAGGCTCGATCCATGGAGCTCGTAAATCCCAGAATCGTTGTGTTTCACCACCTAAGATGATTTCTCCACTTGGAGATCTCATTAGGTATTTACCTAAACCTGTTGGACCTTGAGCGGAAGATACGTTTGCACCTAGACGTTGGTCTCTAACTAGGAAAGTAAATGCTTGAGATTGGGAAGCTTCAGGACCTGTTGGACCATAAAATTCACTAGGATACGCTGTGTTGTTATACCAAGAGTATTGACTAGCAATGAATCCCATTAAAGAAACAGCAACTAAACTATAGGATAGATAAGCTTCTCCAGACCATACATAAGCTCGACGAGCCCATGCGAATGGTTTAGTGAAAATATGCCAGAATCCACCAACTATACAAATTATTCCTATCCAGATGTGACCGCCTACTAGATCTTCCATGTTGTTAACACTTACAATCCAACCGTCTCCACCCCATGGAGATTTAAGAACATATCCAAATATAACTCCAGGGTTTAATGTAGGACTGTCGATGATTCTCACATCACCACCACCTGGAGCCCAAGTATCGTATATTCCCCCTACATACATAGCCTTGATAACTAATAGGAATGCTCCGATACCAAGTACGATAAGATGAATACCTAGGATTGTTGTGATCTTATTCTTATCACGCCAATCATATCCAAATGCTGGGAAGGATTCTTCTAATGTATCTGGTCCGATTAGGGAGTGGTATACTCCACCGAATCCAAGAACTGCAGAGGAAATTAAGTGTAATACACCAACTACGAAGTAAGGATAAATATCAATAATTTCTCCTCCAGGTCCTACACCCCAACCTAGTACTGCTAGGTGAGGTAATAAGATTAAACCTTGCTCATATAATGGTTTCTCAGGAATATAGTGAGCAACTTCAAATAATGTCATAGCTCCGCACCAGAACACCATCAGACCTGCGTGAGCTACGTGAGCTCCTAGTAACTTACCGGATACGTTAATTAAACGAGAGTTACCTGACCACCATGCGAAACCAGTAGATTCAATATCTCTACCAGCTACACTTAAACTAGAATTAAAGGGCGTTTCCACGTGGTAAAACCTCCTCAGGGAATATAAAGTTTTCATGAGGCTGATCTTGAGCAGCCATCCAAGAACGAATACCTTCGTTTAGAAGAATGTTCTTAGTATAGAATGTTTCGAACTCAGGGTCTTCTGCAGCTCTAAGTTCTTGAGAAACGAAGTCATAAGCACGTAAGTTCAATGCTAGACCTACAATACCAATAGCACTTGTCCATAAACCAGCTAATGGTACAAATAACATAAAGAAGTGAAGCCAACGCTTGTTAGAGAAAGCTACACCAAAAATTTGTGACCAGAATCTGTTCGCTGTAACCATAGAGTAAGTTTCTTCAGCCTGTGTTGGCGTGAAGGCTCTGAATGTGTTCGCTGCGTCACCATCTTCAAAGATTGTGTTTTGTACTGTTGCACCGTGAATAGCACATAGTAACGCAGCTCCTAGGATTCCAGCTACACCCATCATGTGGAACGGGTTTAATGTGAAGTTGTGGAAACCTTGGATGAATAGTAAGAATCTGAAGATAGCTGCTACTCCTAAACTTGGAGCAAAGAACCAGCTAGCTTGTCCTAATGGGTACATTAAGAATACAGATACAAAAATAGCGATAGGTCCAGAGAATGCGATTGCATTGTAAGGACGGATACCAACTAATCTTGCAATTTCAAACTGTCTTAAGCAGAATCCGATTAAAGCAAAAGATCCGTGAAGAGCACAGAAAGCCCATAATCCACCGATTTGGCACCAACGAGTGAAGTCGCCTTGAGCTTCTGGTCCCCAAAGTAGTAATAAGGAGTGACCCATACTGTTAGCAGGTGTAGAAACTGCTGCAGTAAAGAAGTTACATCCTTCTAAATAAGAACTTGCTAAACCGTGAGTGTACCAAGATGTAACAAAAGTAGTTCCTGTGAACCATCCACCGATAGATAGGTAAGATGTCGGGAATAGTAATAAACCAGACCATCCTACGAATACAAATCGATCTCTTTTTAACCAGTCATCGATTAAGTCAAACCAGCCACGACCTTCTTCTTGTCCAATTGCTATGGTCATAGATTAATTCTCCAAAGCTTTTTTAATTAAGTAATTTTTAATACTTGTCTTTACAGTTATCTTATATAAAACATTATAATCACAATTGCAAAAAATTTGACAATTAGTTAATTTGAGTTCCAAGAAGATTACAGAAAAGTTAGAATTTATCGTAGATAAAGCTAAAATTTTTACATTTTTGTTACAAAACTTTCTCCTCTCACATTCTTCTACTCTACTTTTAACATTTCCATTATCCTTTGAAATAAGTATCCAGTTCCTCTTGCTGTTATAATTAAATCAGGATTGCTTGGGTCTTCTTCGAGTTTCGCTCGTAATCTGGATATATGTACATCTACTACTCTAGTATCAACATGTCTTTCCGGTGTGTATCCCCAAACCTCTTGTAATATTGCAGCTCT